AGTCCAAAGCTCCAGCTCAAGCAGTTCAGTCCAAAAAAGAGATGTCTGCCTTCGTTCTCGCTCAAGCTAAAGCTCAGTCTGCTAGCTCAAGTCGCAAGTCAAGTAGTGGAGATCCAGTGACAGACAGAAAGGAGAGTTAGACTGGAATGCAAGAATGAATCTCAAAAAGGTCTGCTCCCGCAGTCAGGATTGCGACTTTGTAGGTTTCCAATAAAAGGTATACGTCAAAATCTTATTTGGTTTACCCGGACTATACCCCTATTTATTCTACTCGTATCGTAGCATGAGACCCTCTCGGAAGTAGTTTAAGATATAAATCCGAAATCCCCGGAAAATTCTTTCTTCAACTCTATCTGTCAATGGGGAGATCCGATGACTGGATCGAGCGTTTTCCTTTCTCCTACTATTAGAGTGGGGTGGTTGGGCTCACATTGAACACTGTGGATCGCTTAGCATCGGGGTGATTTACTTCACTGACAAAGACAGAGAGGGTGGTCGGCATCAGCGATCTCATCCTTCGAGTCCCCGGACGCAGGTGATACCAACCTTATTATGATTTTATAAGCCCTTTCCAACTCCGTCGAATGGTTTCACTCCTCCTTTCCCCCTTTTGTCAGTTCCTTGTCAGTCAGTCGACTCCCATCCCTCAAAAGATTGTCGAACTTCACGGTTATTCATCGATATTTGGGTAATCCCCGGCGGTCAGAGAATAAAACATCTCTATGAAAGCAGGAGGTGTTAAACATTAGTCTGTCTTCAAATGCGGGAAGGTTACCTTCAGTTCGATGAGGGCAGGTTCCTACACATTAATTTCTTTATTGGGAAAGCTGGTTCCGTAGCATTAGAAGCAAAAGTATCCGGAAAGAGGGAAGGAAAAGAATGAGGATGTGGAAAAGAAGAGACGGTCTTAGACCTTATCTTAGCTGTTTAAATAAAGCAGCGGCTCCATCTGTAGGATTGTCCTTCTTTGCTATGGTAGCCTTAGGGAGGCCCAGCACCATCTGTCCATCTGTCTAATTGTTCGGCATAGGCTTTCCCGATCAGATGGAAGAGTTCACGAGGAGGGAAGGAGGATTTGGATCGATAAGCCCATGTATGGGGGGCAGTTCTCTCTCTTCGCCATTTCTTGTCTTTGTTCTTGCTTGTGAAAGTCAGTAAACCTTTATTCTTACGAGGTAAATAGTCGAAATGCACTCTTTGACCAAGTATTTCACCTAAAGCGCAAAGTGTGCTTAAGCAAATCACAAGAAAGTGGGCCCTCGGGGAGCTGCCGACACCGGTCTTTCTTTTTACACGGAATAGGTCTTGGAGCCATCTGAATAGGTTGCCCGGGCTTAGGACGCTAGGGGATGTTGCTAATACTTATACTCAAAGGTAAGAAGCCTAACTGCCTCAGGGCGGCTTTCACCTCTCCTTCTTTTCTTCTCTAATGCTAATAACAAGGGCTTTACAGCTCCTGCAGCTGATTCTGAGCCTTCAACTGATCCCAATCCCAGTGAGGGATGAGGTAAAAGGCGGTAAACGTGTCGACGAAGGGGTTCTTGTGCTTGTTGAGAGCTTGGTGTTCGAGTTATTGATTAGAGGATATACGTGTAACAGCCCCACCAAGGTTTTGCTAAGCAACCCGCATAGGACCCTAAGAGAATAAGAACTTCTTCCCTATGAGAATCTAATAATAAGAATGCAGCTATTCTTGCTCTTCCCTATGCCGTTCTATATGTATAGTCCGTAGCGGGAAGCTAAAGCATCGTTACGTATGGAGTAGAAGTTTTCTATTTCGCTAAGGAGAGAAGATCCCTATGGACTAGCTCACTCATCTTCTTTTCCGATGTTGCTTAGCCGTCATATTCAGATTCCTCTTCGTAAGTAAGGTCTTCCAGCATAACCCCGACCGCCAGGGAGGCATCTTTCTTGTTCTTTGTCTTATCCCTAGGCGGATGGCCCTTCTTTCTCTTCTGGCGATCAACCGCTAATCAATTACTATTTATTCTTTTTTTTTTCGTTTCGTTCTTTCTGTCGAGATTGTATTCTCTATTGCCTAACCGCTTTTATGATAGTGTCTTAGCCTCCTATTTAGGAGCCGAAAGCGGAAATCTTCCTTTCTATAGGATGGGTGTCTAAGGTGGAGGGTGAGCGTTTCTTCTTTTCTTTTAGCTACGGATTACAGAGTTCTCTTGAATTCTCTTATCTTAATAGTAGAGTCAAGTAACATAGATGAGAGTGGGTGAATCCAGGGATGAAAGACCCATCTCATAGCCTTGTGTAACAACCCTCTGCTCCTGATACCTTTAAGGTCCATCACGAGCTTCTAAGAGCCTTTCCTGAGTCCGGTTATATAAAATCTTAAGTAAAGTGAAGTCAAATCAATGAAGTGAACAGCCCAACCTCTTTGTTTGAAGCTTTGCCAGGAAACTTCTACTTGTTGAAGCTTTGCTTCCCCTAATTCCAAAACACAACAATCGACTTGCTACTATAGTATAGTAAAAAGCTTCTCTTTGAT